AGCCTTATGGAAACCCTAATATTCTTGCAGAATTTATAGCCGGCCAATTAAAAAATCGAGTTTCTTTTCGCAAAGCAATGAAAAAGGCTATAGAATTAACTGAACAAGCAGATACAAAAGGAATTCAAGTGCAAATTGCAGGACGTATTGACGGAAAAGAAATTGCGCGTGTTGAATGGATCAGAGAGGGTAGGGTTCCACTACAAACCATTCGAGCTAAAATTGATTATTGTTCCTATACGGTTCGAACGATCTATGGGGTATTAGGCATCAAAATTTGGATATTTATAGACGGGGAATAATAAACCCTTATTTGACTTTCCATTCTATCCAGCGATGGAACAAAAAATGAGAAATTCGTTTCTTCTTTTTATTTTATGTTCAATAAAAAAAATGAAAAATTATAATTCTATAGGGTTGAATAAAAATTCAATTAATCTTTTGATAAAATTGCTATGCTTAGTGTGTGACTCGTTGGTTTTTTGAGGGTTAGTATAAAAAACCAGCCCCATAGTATAAACAAATAACTATAGAAGTAATAACCAACTCATCACTTCGTATTATCTGGATCCAAAGAACCAGTCAAGATATGATATATTGTTCATATTGTTGTAGCAACTGAAATCTTTTTTTATTAAAAAAATATGCTTCTAAGTTGTCAATCGAAATAAAAAAATAAAGGGTATGGATAAATGGAAGGATGAGAGAAAGAAAGAAAAAGAATATTGATGATATATAATTCCAATATGCAAGGTCTATGAGTCATCTCAGAAAAAAGCTGTGTAATAAAGCATCAATACGGATTCATCATTAAATGGATCTACTCATCGAACAAAAAATAAAGAGCTTCGAGCCAATAAAGACTAAGAATATTGACTCAAGAACTAATAGCTCCATTGTAGAATTGAGACCTAACCATAAAGTAAGAAGCGATGGGAACGATGGAACCTGTGAATTCAAAAGATTCTAGTGAAAATGAATTCGAATGATTCATTGATCGGGATGGCGGAACCGACCAGAGACCAATTTATCTATTCGGAAAAGTTATGAACTAATGATAGAACTGAAATATAAATTGAAAGAGTAAATATTCGCCCGCGAAAACTTTATTTTCTTGATTTTCTTGGATTGCTAAATTTGGGTGAATCCAATACGATAAAGAGTAAAACAAAAGAAAGATTCGTTTTAACATTCTAAAAACCTTATATATAAATATAAGAAAAAAATAGTTATTTAGTTATCTATACAAACAAGATATACAAATTAATAATAGATTTGATCTAGATTAAATGAAATCCATGATTCAGTATATTATTTATTAAATACATGTATATCTTAATTCAAATTATATTATATCTGAATTCAAAATCTTTAATTTGAATTCATTTTATTCGCGAGGAGCTGGATGAGAAGAAACTCTCACGTCCGGTTCTGTAGTAGAGATGGAATTCAAAACAAACCATCAACTATAACCCCAAAAGAACCAGATTCCGTAAACAACATAGAGGAAGAATGAAGGGAATATCTTATCGAGGTAATCATATTTGTTTTGGTAAATACGCTCTTCAGGCACTTGAACCCGCTTGGATCACATCTAGACAAATAGAAGCAGGTCGACGAGCAATGACACGAAATGCACGTCGTGGTGGAAAAATATGGGTCCGTATATTTCCAGATAAACCAGTTACAGTAAGACCCGCAGAAACACGTATGGGTTCAGGTAAAGGCTCTCCCGAATATTGGGTAGCTGTTGTTAAACCAGGTCGAATCCTTTATGAAATGGGTGGAGTAACAGAAAATATAGCTAGAAGGGCTATTTCAATAGCAGCGTCCAAAATGCCTATACGAGCTCAATTCATCATTTCAGGATAAAAACGAGCTCAATTCATCATTTCAGGATAAAAACGAGCTCAATTCATCATTTCAGGATAAAAAAGAAATAGGCCTTGGGTAAAAAAAATAGCGGGTGCAGGTTTCTTTTTTTGGACAAACAATATTTCTTTTTTTTCTTCGACCTTTGTATTTTGTATTGTAAAAAACAGATAAAAAAAATGATATGATTCAACCTCAGACCCATTTGAATGTAGCAGATAACAGCGGGGCTCGAGAATTGATGTGTATTCGAATCATAGGAGCTAGCAATCGTCGATATGCTCATATTGGTGACGTTATTGTTGCTGTGATCAAAGACGCAGTCCCAAACATGCCTCTAGAAAGATCAGAAGTGGTCAGAGCTGTAATTGTCCGTACTTGTAAAGAACTTAAACGTGACAACGGTATGATAATACGATATGATGACAATGCTGCAGTTGTGATTGATCAAGAAGGAAATCCAAAAGGAACTCGAGTTTTTGGTGCGATTGCCCGAGAATTGAGACAGTTCAATTTTACTAAAATAGTTTCATTAGCTCCCGAGGTATTATAAAATGAGACCACGATATGGTTATAGTAGGGTATTTAAAAGAAATAGATTAAGATTAATTTAGTAGATTTTGTCTCA